AGCTATTGAATTAACTGAACAAACAGATACAAAAGGAATTCAAGTACAAATTGCAGGGCGTATTGACGGAAAAGAAATTGCACGTGTCGAATGGATCAGAGAAGGTGGGGTTCCCCTACAAACAATTCGCGCTAAAATTGATCATTGTTCCTATACAATTCGAACTATTTATGGAGTATTAGGCATAAAAATTTGGATATTTGTAAACGAGTTTGGATATTTGTAAACGAGAAATAATAGACCTTCATTTGTCTTGCCATTCTGTCTAGTGATAGACCAAAAAATTACAAACTGTTTCATTCTTTTTCTGTTAAATCAAACAAAAATGAACAATTCTAATTCTATAAGGTTGAATAAAAATTCGATTGACCATTTAGTATAATTGCTATGCTTAGTGTGTGACTCGTTAGTTTTTTCTTTAGAGTTTAGGGTTGAGATTAAAAAAAAAATAGACTAACCCCTACTATGAACTTAGTAACCATATAAATTAATAACCAACTTATTGCTTCGTATTGTCAAGATCCCAAGAAAGAGTCACTATATGGGTGGATCGCTCATATAGTTGTAGCAACTGAAATTTTTTCCAAAAAAAAAGAAATCTTATTATGGGCTGTGAAGCAAAAATAAAGGGATGTAGATAAATGGAAGGATGATAGAAAGAGAGAACAAAAATATCAATGATATATGATTCCAATATGTATGTATGGTCTATGAATCAACTCATAAAAGGCAGTGTGATAAAGCATTAATACTGATATAATCAATACTGATATAAATATATAAATGAAATATAAATAAATAAAATAATATAAAAAAAAGAAAAAAATAATAAAGAATAAAGAGCCTCGGGTTAATAAAAACTGAGAAGATTGACTCGGGAACGAATTTTGCCGGAAGCTCCATTGCAGAGTTCAGGCCTAACCATTAATGGAGAAGCTATGGGAACGATGAAACCTGTGACTGCATAGGATTCTATTGAAAACGAATCCTAATAATTCATTGGGTGGGATGGCGGAACGAACCAAGAAAAAATTGATTTATTCTGAGAGGTGTCATGAATTGACTGACCCTACGAATGAAAGAGTCAATATTCGCCCGCGAAACCTTTATTTATTGGATTACAATTTTGGCGCGATTCGATAGAGGTAAAAATAAGGATTCATTATATTCTACGTTATATTCTAAAAAAAGAAGCATTTTTTATATTTTCTATATCTAATAATATACACGTCCAGCTATATATTTTGTATATACATCTTCCTTTGTAACAAATTAAATATGTAACAAATTAAATATCAATAAATGCCATTCATTACTTATAATTACTTATATTATTACTTATAATTACTTATATATATTATTATTATTTATTATTTTATTATAAAGATAATTATTATTTATTATTATAATTATACATGTGTATCCGTAATATTATTGAATCGTTTCATTCGCGAGGAGCTGGATGAGAAGAAACTCTCATGTCCGGTTCTGCAATAGAGATGGAATTAAGAAACAACCATCAACTATAACCCCAAAAGAACCAGATTTCGTAAACAACATAGAGGAAGAATGAAGGGAATATCTTATCGAGGCAATCATATTTGTTTCGGCGGATATGCTCTTCAGGCGCTTGAACCCGCTTGGATCACAGCTAGACAGATAGAAGCGGGGCGGAGAGCAATGACACGATATGCGCGTCGTGGTGGAAAAATATGGGTACGTATATTTCCCGACAAACCTATTACAGTAAGACCTACAGAAACACGTATGGGTTCGGGAAAGGGATCCCCCGAATATTGGGTATCCGTTGTTAAACCGGGTCGAATACTTTATGAAATGGGCGGAGTATCAGAAACTATAGCCAGAGCAGCTATTTCAATAGCTGCGTGCAAAATGCCTATACGAACTCAATTTGTTATTTCACGATAGGGATATAGAACTAAACAAAAGGGATATTGAGGATGAAAAAACAACCGCAGGTTTATTCTGGACGGACAATATTTCTTTTTTTCCTTCATCCTTTGCATTGAAATAACAGATTCAAATAAAAAATATATGATTCAACCTCAGACCCTTTTGAATGTAGCGGATAACAGCGGAGCTCGAGAATTGATGTGTATTCGAATCATAGGAGCTGGTAATCACCGATATGCTCATATTGGTGACGTTATTGTTGCTGTAATCAAAGAAGCAGTGCCAAATATGCCTCTAGAAAGATCAGAAGTCATTAGAGCTGTAATTGTACGTACATGTAAAGAACTCAAACGTGACAACGGTATGATAATACGATATGATGACAATGCAGCGGTCGTCATTGATCAAGAAGGAAATCCAAAAGGAACTCGAGTTTTTGGTGCGATCGCTCGGGAATTGAGACAGTTGAATTTTACTAAAATAGTTTCATTAGCTCCCGAGGTATTATAAATACTAGTGGATGACACTATGATATAGTAGGCTATCTGAAATAGATCAAATTAATAGATTGTGTCTCACGCATATACTTTTTAAAATTTAATAATTCAAAAAAAAAAAAAACAAAGAAAAAAGGAAACATGTTGATTATATCAAAATTAGGAGGCACAAAAAATTATAGTTCGTTATGGGTAGGGACACTATTGCCGATATAATAACTTCTATAAGAAATGCTGACATGAATAAAAAAGGAACAGTTCGAATAGCATCTACTAATATCACCGAAAACTTTGTTAAAATACTTCTACGAGAAGGTTTTATTGAAAATGTTCGGAAACATCAGGAAAATAACAAATATTTCTTGGTTTCAACCCTGCGACATAGAAAGACTAGGAAAGGAATATATAGAACTGTTTTAAAGTGTATCAGCCGACCCGGTTTACGAATTTATTCCAACTATCAACGAATTCCTAAGATTTTAGGTGGAATGGGAATTGTAATTCTTTCTACTTCTCGAGGTATAATGACAGATCGAGAAGCTCGAATAGAAAGAATTGGAGGAGAAATTTTGTGTTATATATGGTGATCCTCCTCCTCTGGTATCCTAATTTTATCTCTAACTTCCCATTTGTGAAATAGAGAGGAAAAGTGAGTTATATACCTCTTCCTTCATTAGTTGATACTTCAAGGGGGTTACCTGGAATGAAAGAACAAAAATTGATTCATGAAGGTTTAATTACTGAATCACTTCCTAACGGTATGTTCCGGGTCCGTTTAGATAATGAAGATCTAATTCTAGGTTATGCTTCAGGGAGGATCCGGCGCAGTTTTATACGGATACTACCAGGAGATAGAGTAAAAATTGAAGTAAGTCGTTATGATTCAACCAGAGGACGTATAATTTATAGACTTCGCAACAAAGATTCGAATGATTAGGTGATTTTTTAAACATTCCTTTCATGGGGACACAATTCGAAGTAAAAAAAAAAATATTCAAGAAACTTATTTTCTTCAAAAGAGTAGATTCAGAATTAAGGTAAGGAATAAGAAATATGAAAATAAGGACTTCTGTTCGTAAAATTTGTGAAAAATGTCGACTGATCCGTAGGCGCGAACGAATTATAGTGATTTGTTCCAATCCGAGACATAAACAGAGACAAGGGTAATCTTTCTAAAAAAGAACTTTCTTTTCTAAAGGGGAGGACCCATGTAAGAATAAAAGATCTGTTTTAACATGAAATGGATATCTCCGTATCTTTTCTTTCTGTATATTTCTGACTCATATTTATGAGACGATAAAATATGACAAAAGCTATACCAAGAATTGGTTCACGTAGGAATGGACGTATTGGTTCACGTAAGAATGGACGTAGAATACCAAAAGGAGTTATTCATGTTCAAGCGAGTTTCAACAATACCATTGTAACTGTTACAGATGTACGAGGTCGGGTGGTTTCTTGGGCCTCCGCGGGTACTTCTGGATTCAAAGGCACAAGAAGAGGTACACCCTATGCTGCTCAAGCCGCAGCGGTAAATGCTATTCGTACAGTAGTTGATCAGGGTATGCAACGGGCAGAAGTTATGATAAAAGGCCCTGGTCTCGGAAGAGATGCAGCATTACGAGCCATTCGTAGAAGTGGTATACTATTAAGTTTAGTACGTGATGTAACACCTATGCCACATAATGGGTGTCGACCTCCTAAGAAAAGACGTGTGTAGAAAGAAGAATTAAACGGATTTCAAGAGAAATAAATGATTCAATGATCTGATCAAATATTATAATAATACTTATTATAGTATGGTTCGAGAGGAAGTAGTAGGATCCACTCGAACACTACGGTGGAAATGTGTTGAATCAAGAGTAGACAGTAAGCGTCTTTATTATGGTCGTTTCATTCTGTCCCCGCTTATGAAAGGTCAAGCCGATACCATAGGTATTGCCATGCGAAGGGCTTTACTTGGAGAAATAGAAGGAACATGTATCATACGTGCAAAATCTGAGAAAGTAGCACATGAATATTCTACGATAGTAGGTATTGAGGAATCAGTACATGAAATTTTACTAAATTTGAAAGAAATTATATTGAGAAGTAATCTGTATGGAGTTATAGACGCATCCATCTGCGTCAGGGGGCCTAGATACGTAACCGCTAAAGATATTATCTCACCACCTTACGTGGAAATAGTTGACACGACACAACATATAGCTAACCTGACGGAACCAATTGATTTGTGTATTGAATTACAAATCAAGAGAGATCGCGGATATCGTATGAAATCCGCAAATAACTCTCAAGATGGAAGTTATCCTATAGATGCTGTATCCATGCCTGTTCGAAATGCGAATCATAGTATTCACTCTTATGGGAATGGGAATGAAAAACAAGAGATACTTTTTCTAGAAATATGGACGAATGGAAGTTTAACTCCTAAGGAAGCACTTTATGAAGCTTCTCGTAATTTGATTGATTTATTTATTCCTTTTCTACATGCGGAGGAAGAGGACATTAATTTCGAAGAAAATAAAAACAGGTTTCCTCTACCCCTTTTTACCTTTCAAGATAGATTAACTAATCTAAAGAAAAACA